AGTGAGAACCATTGGATTATCACTTATTCAATCAAAAACAATTGCTATAATGACTAAAAACATAAAATACAAAGAAGCGTTTGTCCTTTGATCCAAATAAGAGTTTAAAAGCAGAAAAAGATTTTGATTTATTAAAGTTTATAAGATAGAACGGAAAGAAGTCCGGCTACGAGGTCTGCGTATTAAGTATGAATCATAGTTCGAATACTTTGTGATCTATTTGATCTATTTCGTGCTCCAGATACTCGAATGAATATCCGACGAAGTAAAACCATCTTGATAAAGATGACAGACCCCATTCTCTGTACTATCCATAGGGTCAATTCTAACAAGTCACACACTCATATTCCGGAAATATACAATGCAGAAAAAAATTTCGCGGTCGAACTACCAAAGGAGAATAGGCTACAATTGTTAGACCTACATACTTTACTTTTTTGTATCGAGCTAAAAGCTAGAACTTCAAGATTCTTCTCAGTCTAATTAACTGAAATTCCATCCAGTAGAACAGAAGAATTATAAATCTCCAAAATAATAGATAGGAATACCGCAAATAGAGCCATTGCAACACCCATCAAAGGGGTCGTTCCCCATCCAGGAGCTACTTTACCATATTCGGAATTCAATGGTTTCAATAACTTCCCTACAGTAGTGCTTCTTGGACCAGATCTAGAACTATCCTCAACAGTTTGTGTAGCCATAAATCTTATTTTGTATTCATTACGATCTGTTGACTTTGTATACCATTCCGTTGTAAATAAATGATCTTAGCATAGATCCAGTGTGGTCTTTCAATTCTATAATAATGGAAACAGCAACCCTAGTCGCCATCTTTATATCTGGGTTACTTGTAAGTTTTACTGGGTATGCTCTATATACTGCCTTTGGGCAACCCTCTCAACAACTAAGAGATCCATTCGAGGAACACGGGGACTAGTTGACGTAATCAGCCTCCAAATATTTGGAGGCTGATTACGTCAATGAAGATAATGAAAAATTATTTCATTTTTTAGTTGAAATTTTAGGTGGTTCCCGAAAAAAAATAGCGAAAAAAATTATCCCTAAAGTGGATACTAAGAGAAATGTATAAACCAATGCTTCCATAAATTTGATCGTGGTTTACAATTATAGCTTTCATACCTGTTTTGTTTACTTGGGAGTATCCCTCTGGATAAAGAAAGAAAGAAAGAAAAAGAATCAAAGAAACGGCAGCGATTTAAATCAAGATTCCTACAGTGCCCTACCTATTAAATAAAATCGCAAACAGAAACTAGAAGAAAAAAAGCAATGTTGCATCAGACTGCTTGCCTTTTTGTAGTTGGATCTCCAAGTTTTTGGAATGCCCCAAATTCCACTTGAGCATCCAAATCTGGATCAATACCAGCAAAAACATCTCTGAAGAGGGTTCTAGCACCATGCCAAATGTGTCCAAAGAAGAAAAGGAGAGCAAACGAAGCATGTCCAAACGTAAACCAACCTCTTGGGCTGCTACGAAAAACACCATCGGATTTCAAAGTCGCACGATCTAATTCAAAAATCTCACCCAATTGAGCTCGTCTAGCATATTTTTTCACAGTTGCGGGATCACTATAACTCACTCCATTGAGTTCACCACCATAAAACTCAACAGTTACACCTACTTGTTCGACACTATATTTTGATTCTGCCCTTCTAAACGGGACGTCGGCTCTAACAATTCCGTCTCCGTCTACCAAAACAACCGGAAATGTTTCAAAAAAAGTAGGCATACGGCGTACAAAAAGTTCACGCCCTTCTTTATTTCTAAAGACGGGGTGTCCTAACCATCCAACAGCTATTCCATCCCCATTGTCCATTGAACCCGCTCGGAATAACCCCCCTTTTGCTGGATTATTACCAATATAATCATAAAAAGCTAATTTTTCAGGAATTTTAGACCAAGCGTCTGATAAACTTTGATTTTCAGCCAGTCCAGCACTAACTCTTCGATATATTTCTTGTTGAAAGTATCCCTGATCCCATTGATAACGAGTAGGACCAAATAATTCGATGGGAGTAGTTGCAGAACCATACCACATAGTTCCAGCAACAACAAAAGCTGCAAAAAAGACAGCAGCAATACTACTGGAAAGGACGGTTTCAATATTGCCCATACGTAATCCTTTGTATAGACGTTGAGGCGGACGAACACTAAGATGGAATAGGCCCGCTAATATACCCAACGTCCCTGCTGCAATATGATGAGAGGCTATTCCTCCCGGAACAAAAGGGTCAAAACCCTCCACGCCCCACGCCGGGTTTACGGGTTGGACCTTTCCGGTTAGTCCATAAGGGTCAGATACCCATATTCCAGGACCATATAATCCTGTTACATGAAATGCGCCAAAACCGAAGCAAGCCACTCCTGAAAGAAATAAATGAATTCCAAAAATCTTGGGCAAATCTAAAGAAGGTTTTCCTGTACGTTCATCACAAAAAATTTCTAGATCCCAATATACCCAATGCCAAATAGCTGCCAAGAAGCACAAGCCAGAAAATACGATATGTGCTCCGGCTACCCCTTCGTAACTCCAAAGACCCGGATTCGTTATAGTCCCTCCTGTAATATTCCAACCGCCCCACGAATTGGTTATTCCTAAACGAGTCATGAAAGGTATAACGAACATACCTTGTCTCCACATTGGATCAAGAACGGGGTCGGAGGGATCAAAAACTGCTAATTCATATAGAGCCATCGAACCGGCCCAACCAGCAACCAGAGCAGTATGCATTATATGAACAGAAAGTAAACGACCGGGATCATTCAATACAACAGTATGAACACGATACCAAGGCAAACCCATGGAAATACCCCTTTATCAACGAAAAATAGACACTATGTAACTTTATTGCATTGGAAAAAACTATGCTACGTACCCCCCTTTTTAGGTAATTATTTCGGAGAAAGGATTAATATTTGTTCTATTCTGTTAGTAATAATGGAACAATTAAATTCATAGAAAAAAAGGGAAGCGGATCTATTCTATATCCGATAAGTACCAATACGCAATGGGGGTGAATCCTATTTTATATGAACCAAGATAGCTATTGTTGTTGATCATTCAGAAGCCCGTTCGTAAAAAATTTCCTTTATTTTTATTCATTCTCTCTTACTTTACTTTTATTTTATATTTTATTTTAGCTTATTCAACTTATGTATTAAATATCATTAATTTAAATATGATTAAAAGTAGGAAAAAAGGATAATATTATTAAAAACCGAAACCCCAATCTTACGTTTCCACATCAAAGTGAAATAGAGAACTTCATTCTCTTTTTTTTTCATTTCATGCCTATTGGCGTTCCAAAAGTACCTTTTCGAAGTCCTGGAGAAGGAGATACATCTTGGGTTGACATATAGTGCGACTTGTCAGATATATTGGGCTATATGGGATTTCCCCATTTTCTCCCTCGATCGAGATATCCTCTGTTTCGCTCAAAAAGATTGATTGAATTATCAAAAATTTGTAACGCGAAGCGCAAAAAATAAAGTGGAATTAAATGCAGGGAGTATTTAGATTGATATTAGATTATCAAAATTTTTTATGGTTTACGTGATCGGACTAATAAAATGAAGTATCCAGGCTCCGTTTAGCAAAAACCCAATTGATAATTAATATATAATATTTTTATAATTACTACTTATATGATATGCAAAATTATGATAAAAAATTCTATAAAAAAATTGACACAGGGTGATCTAAAACTGTTGCTCAAATCAAATAATATAATTCAAAATTTGTTGACTATTTGACAGAAGACATGTGAAAGAAATGAATTGAAAAAAAAAAGAAGGAGTAGTAAAAAAAGACGCGGTATTTGGTTCATTTGTCCTATATGTGCAAATAAAAATCGGGCAAATTTTTCCTTTTACTCGGGGTAGAGCATAAACCTAAAAAATGTAATAAAAAAAGGAAGAAGCCCGTTCAGGAACAAGAAAAAACCATCGCCATTTCAACTGAATCTCGATGAAAAAAAAATATCAATGAATCAAATGAGTCTGACAGGCTTAATCAATCGTTTTATTAGAGGATTATAATATCTAATAAAAGACGCCAAAACTTAATTTTTCTTTTGGAGAGCAAGCCCTTCTGTTATAAGTTAGAAAGAAACACCTTCTATGAAAAAAGGGGAGGTTGGAATCGACACATTGATTTTTTCACAATTTTTGTTGAACCGTATGCACCAAAAGGTGCCTGTACGGCTCCTAAGGAATAAAATTTTATCCTAATCAACCGACTTTATCGAGAAAGATTATTTTTTTTAGGCCAAGAGGTTGATACCGAAATCTCGAATCAACTTATTAGTCTTATGATATATCTCAGTATAGAAAAGGATACCAAAGATCTTTATTTGTTTATAAACTCTCCTGGTGGATGGGTAATATCTGGAATGGCTATTTATGATACTATGCAATTTGTGCGACCCGATGTACAGACAATATGTATGGGATTGGCCGCTTCAATAGCATCCTTTATCCTGGTCGGAGGAGCAATTACCAAACGTATAGCATTCCCTCACGCTTGGCGCCAATGAGTTTTTTTATTTTCGAGAAAAAATACTATGCCTTCGCCATCAAAATATGAATTAGTTAAGTAATAATAGCATGGCACTTCGAATTCAATATGAAATTTTTTAGATTAAAAAAAAAATTAGATTATATATTGAAAGAGTAGTATGAGATTAAGGAAGAGGTATTTCAAATGATATCTTACCTATTCGGGCACATTTCAGCGTCACAAACTTTGTTTTCACACCGGAAGCTTATTTACAACAAAAAAAAAAGACACTTTGGGATTGCTGAATCATAGACGAATCAAAAAAATGATATATAAAGCAACGGAGCCATCATAGTATTTTTTAACTCCTACAAAAAAAGAAGGATGGTAATTGGATGATTTCTGGATCTGCGTATAATACAACCTATTTTTTGTTTTCTTTCGCCAAAAGGAAAGGTCAAAAAAGTCAATTCCATTGTGGAGCCGTATGCAATGCACAAAAAAAGCCTGTACGGTTATTCAATTTTCTCTGTTTTTTTTGTTTTGGTTATCCCGCCTCATTCTGAGAAATAGAAGAACCTTTTCTATTATATATCATCAGGGTAATGATCCATCAACCCGCTAGTTCGTTTTATGAGGCACAAACGGGAGAATTTATCTTGGAAGCGGAAGAACTACTAAAACTTCGCGAAACCATCACAAGGGTTTATGTACAAAGAACGGGCAAACCTATATGGGTTGTATCCGAAGACATGGAAAGGGATGTTTTTATGTCAGCAACAGAAGCCCAAGCTCATGGAATTGTTGATCTTGTAGCGGTTCAATAAAAAATAGGAGCGATTTCATGCAAATCTACAATTTCTAATTTTATATCTTTTTAGATTAAAGGTTTAGTTTCATATTCTCTTCAATATAAAAAAAATATTGAAGAGAATCTTGAAGCGAAGTAATTCAGAATTAGCCGGTTAGAACTAATCTAAACCAGCCCATTATTTATATGATTCCGTATGCCAACCATTAAACAACTTATTAGAAATACAAGACAGCCAATCCGAAATGTCACGAAATCCCCAGCGCTTCGGGGATGCCCTCAGCGACGAGGAACATGTACTCGGGTGTATGTGCGACTCGTTTAGATCATAGACTGAGACATAAAAAGGAAATTCTTTTTGAAATATCAAGGATCAGTACCTGTGAATAAAATAGAATGGAGGAACTCGATTCATTATTTAAAAAATATGGATCGTTCATATATTCTATTGTGTCTGAAACTTATGGTTTACATTGGTGCAAATCCAATCAACTCCATTTTTTAGAAAACCCCCAATGATAACAAATTATTATCCATTAAGCGGGGGAAATTCCATTTTTTAGAAAAAAGATTCCACTCTTGAAAGAAAAGAACGGACTAACAGGGTAAATGACCAAATCAATTTTAAAAATGAAATACCGTTACTGTATAAAGGGGATCTCATTGTGAAAGACCTATTACTGAAATATTCATGGGGTAGAGCCAAAGAATGTGAATTGTACAAGTTACCAATAGTATTGATTAATTAAAAGAAGGAGCTCCGGTGTATAGAGAGGACCTCACCGTTTTAGAAGTAACCATAGAAACGATGGAACCCACTATTTATCCAATTCTATTTACTACTTTTTGTAGTTATTCTATTTTTTTTATATCAAGTATCAAGGGAATTTATCCTTTCAAAGCAAAGGAAAATACCTAGCAAAAAATAGTGGTGGGGAAGGTTAGAGTAGCAAAAGCCATTGGAATTTTTTTTATACATTGGAATAATTCGTTTGGTTATTAATAGACTAGTAAAGGGGAAAAGAATAACTAAAAAAAGAATTAGTTATTCATCAAAGTTTGATTTATTCAATGACTAGAATTAAACGCGGATATATAGCTCGGAGGCGTAGAACAAAACTTCGTTTATTTGCATCAAGCTTTCGAGGGGCTCATTCACGACTTACACGAACTATGACTCAACAGAGAATAAGAGCTTTAGTTTCGGCTCATCGGGATAGGGGTAAAAGAAAAAGAGATTTTCGCCGTTTATGGATCACTCGAATAAATGCCGTAATTCACGAAATGGGGGTATTCTATAGTTATAACCAATTCATACACAATCTGTACAAGAAGCAATTACTTCTTAATCGTAAAATACTTGCACAAATAGCTCTATTAAATAGGAGTTGTCTTTATACAATTTCGAATGACATAAAAAAATAAGGGGATTGGAAGAAATCCACGAAAATATTTGAAATAGAGTTCTAAGGAGAATGAGCTCGGGGAAGGTAGAGTAGAAATTAGTATTATAAAAAAAAGTCGTCAAAACAAAACGAGAGTATACAGTCGCTAAAAAACGAGTTATTCTTTTTCTTTTCGACGATTCTTTTTTTTTTTATGATAGACACAGACGTAACAATCAAATTTTGATTCTTGATTGGATTTTTCGAACAAAACATTAATCTCTTTTTTTAATTCCTTCAGGTTGGAATTGTTATTCAATTGAAGAATAAGTCTACTTTTTTCTGGTTCTAAGGCTAGTAGTTCTAGGGGTCGACTCACTTCTTTCAAATTGTTTCTGATTATTAAGAAAAGGTAACAAAGATAAAATACGAGCTTGTTTTATAGCAATAGTTATTAATCGTTGTTGTTTTAAAGTCACTCTATTCACCCGTCTAGATAATATTTTTCCTTGTTCACTAATAAATCGACTAATTAAACTCATGTTTCTATAATCAATTCGATCCCCCGATTGGATCGGGGGCAAACGCCGACGAAAAGATCGCTTGGATTTAGTAAAAAGTCGCTTAGATTTATTCATAATTTTTTATTCCTTATCTCTAAAATCCTATGTTGATCGGATCAAAATAAAAACGATTTCTATTTCTATATAGGATAGAGTTTCTATATAGAATTAAGAATAGAGGATTAGATTTCTTTCTATTTATTTATTTGTTTATATTTATATATATGTAATAATATATAGATACTAGCATTATTCCTGTTCTTAAAATAAAAGTTGACATACAAGCACTCAATTTGATCTATTTCTTGATTTCCCCGTGAATTGTATGTTTATAACAATAGGGACAGAATTTTCTCAATTCCAATCGACTAGGGGTGTTATGCCGATTCTTTTGAGTAATATATCTGGAAATTCCCGCTGATTCTTTCTTAATATCATTTCGAACACAACTGGTACATTCCAAAATAATTGTTACTCGAACATCTTTACCCTTGGCCATGAAACCTCCTTTGGATTTATGATTCACCTCAATCTTCTATTTTAATTTTAGGATCCAGAAAGAACAAGAACCAAAAAAATAGAAGCTGTTAACTAAAAAAAATTCTGAAATATTTCGTTGCAATGAATATTAATTAGTAATTAAATAAAAATAAAATAATAAGCAATACAATGATTTTGTGAAAACTATATTTCAAATCTTTGTACAGTATTTTGTTTAAGTATCTCATAGGATACTCTTTCCCTAGCAACACTTTTTTTCGTTCTATTACTAATTTAATTGGATCCTGAACCCTCTTTTTTATGACCTTTCCCCCCCCCACTTTTTCTAATTAGTTTTTTAGGATAAATTAGAAAAGGTGGGGGGGGTTAGTCCCCGACCGTTGATTGTATCTCTAAATTGTTCACCCCTTTCTGATGTTAATAACTAGAATGAAAAAAAGGGAAATGTTAATGCATCCGGAAATAAACGATTAATCTCTATTAATAAACCTGCTAACGAACCGAACCATAGAGTACTTAGTACCGGTGCTACGGAAAGATATGTTTTTAGATCTCGCATTTGAAATCCTCCTTCTTTCTTCTTTATTGTATTACATTATATATAGTAATATATATAACTACAGATGTACATGTAATTAAGAAGTTCTTGTATTTGTATACGTAACTTCCGTCCCCCCGCTTTCAAAATGAGAATTGAAATATTGTCTACTAGAACGATCTTATAGATTCCATTTGAAAACGTAAACGCCTATGTATGTAAAATTGAAATTAAGAGAATTATCGTAAAAAAAAAGGAAATTTTTTAATTATATCTTTGTTATCTAATATGAGAAAAAAGAAGAAATGAATTTGATATACCAATAAAAAATAAGAAGGATGTGGAAAACAAGACAGGAATTCTCTACAATGACACTGTAAACCAATTGAAAGGGATGTAGCGCAGCTTGGTAGCGCGTTTGTTTTGGGTACAAAATGTCACGGGTTCAAATCCTGTCATCCCTACCTATTACTGCTCAGAAGCGCAGTAACGAGGTATCTATTTTGATCGATTTTTTTTAATAAACTCGGACATACATATAATTCTGAAATTTATGATATACTATGTATGATATAGTCTATACGTACAAAATAAATTCGGGTTAAAGAATGCCCTCTTTCTAGCCTTTTCGTTTTTTAGAAAAAAAAAAGAAAAACGCTCTTAGTTCAGTTCGGTAGAACGTGGGTCTCCAAAACCCAATGTCGTAGGTTCAAATCCTACAGAGCGTGATTTCACTCTTGTTTATTAGATTGTGTCAAAATTCCACTGTTCGCAAATTACTGAGCAGCAATCTGAATTAGACCTCCCGCATATGAAAGCAAGAAGGAGGTCAGTAAAAAAAACGAGATTTTAATTAATTAAAAGTCCAACTGATCACCACGTCTGTATTGTAAATAAGCAGTTACGAATAATCCAGCCAAAGTAATAGGAATTAGACCTAAGACGATTCCAAATAAAAAAACTTCAATCATTTCAATTTTCTTTTGTTTTCATTTTTAAAAGGGAGAAAAGAGAGGTACTATCTATTCCTAGCTCTTAATCTTTATTGCCGATGAATCTCAATGACCAAAATTGGGTAATTAACACGGTAAGGAACTATCGAACATATGAAATACCACCGAAATTCTTTTTTATAAAAAAATCTGCATTCAATTAATTTCAAATAAGTCGTATTTTGCTTAGACCAATAAATAGAACTGAGGTTATAGTTAAAGCTGCTAGTAGAAAACCGAAATAACTAGTTATAGTAGGCATGAAGGGACTCAATAAAATATGTTTTTTTATACATATGTTTCTAAAGTACTTCCCTAAGTTTCAATTGAAAATTTTTTTTAAGAAATAGAGAAAGATAACTAGTTCCAAGAATTAAAAAAATTCAATTGAAAATTTGTGAATTATCAATCATTATAGGTGGTATGAACAAAAAAAGAGAAAGATAAAAAGAACTCAATTCATCGTCTTTGGCATCTGCACTATCTCAGGAGTCAGAATTAACGTAACTAATTAATTGAAAAACTCTTTACGAAATTAATCATAAAAAAAATAATACATAAAAAAATAACTCTATTATCTAACTTCATTCAAAACATATAATTTTTTTTGAATGAATATGTCAAAATTTGAAAAAAAAAAAGTTGTTTGATTCTTTTTTTTTTTTTTTATTGACCTTAGAACCTAGAATACGC